TATGGATTAAATTATAAGAAAGTTTTTAGGTCAAAAATGAATATTTGTGAACAATGTGGATATCATTTGAAAATGAGTAGTTCAGATAGAATCGAACTTTCGGTTGATTCGGGCACTTGGGATCCTATGGACGAAGACATGGTCTCTATTGACCCCATTGAATTTCACTCGGAAGAGGAACCTTATAGAGATCGTCTCGATTCATATCAAAGAAAGACAGGTTTAACTGAGGCTGTTCAAACAGGCATAGGTCAACTAAATGGGATTTCCATAGCAATTGGGGTTATGGATTTCCAGTTCATGGGAGGTAGTATGGGATCCGTAGTAGGCGAGAAAATCACCCGGTTGATCGAATATGCTACTAATAGATCTCTACCTGTTATTATAGTGTGTGCTTCTGGAGGAGCACGCATGCAAGAAGGAAGTTTGAGCTTGATGCAAATGGCTAAAATATCTTCCGCTTTATATGATTATCAATTCAATAAAAAGTTATTCTATGTATCAATCCTTACATCTCCTACAACCGGTGGAGTAACGGCCAGTTTTGGTATGTTGGGAGATATCATTATTGCTGAACCCAATGCTTACATTGCATTTGCGGGTAAAAGAGTAATTGAACAAACATTGAATAAGACAGTACCCGACGGTTCACAAGCGGCTGAGTATTCATTCCATAAGGGCTTATTTGATCCAATCGTACCACGTAATCCTTTAAAAGGTGTTCTGAGTGAATTATTTCAGCTACACGGTTTCTTTCCCTTGAATCAAAATTCAAGTAGAGCGCTAGGCTCAGGTATTTGTAGCGAACTTTAGTTCATCGGAATCAAAGTCAAAATAAGAAGAGTGGGGTTTTCTTTGGTAACATAAGTTCTATAGGAAGTTTCGGATAATTACTTTTTTTTTTATCCAGATTTTTTATCCTACCCCTATTCATGATTAGTAATCAGGAACTCTCTATCAAGAGGAAAAGAGTGAATTCTTCCTTCCGCGGAAAGGAATTGGGAAAAAAATAAAAAGAATTTCATGTTCCCTTCTTTCATATTAATATATATCGTATTAATAATATATAAATAGACCGTATTAATCTATATATATTAATCTATATATATAGATTAATTCAAATCTATTAAGGGAAGTGTTGTATATTTTTTTGATCTCCCGAGAACTTACATTTTGACTATGAATTCCTGTTGGATCGGATTCTAACGAATCCTTAGGAAACTCGTAAGAAACTCTTTATTAGAAGATAAGGGCGGTAGGACAAGAATAATAAAGCAGATTATCAGCCATATATTTCTTGTAGAAAGATAATATAGGGACACTTATTTAGCTCTACATTCCTTGCACTTATTATATATATATATACTTAATAATACTTATAATAGATATACTTATCATAACATAAGATATCTTTATAACAGGTACAAATATTAAATCGAGGTACCCATTCTATGACAGATCTCAATTTACCCTCTATTTTTGTGCCTTTAGTGGGCTTAGTGTTTCCTGCAATTGCAATGGCTTCTTTATCTCTTCATGTTCAAAAAAACAAGATTGTTTAGATCCGATAGGGAAAAATTTCATCAATTTATTTCAACACTTGGACTTGGATCATAGATATCTATTTAGTGGAATATGGTACGACATGTGGCTCCTTCCGAGCACAAATAAAAAAGTGGTTATGCATGCGGATACATGATATATGGATAAATCCATATGCATGTATATGTGGGGATAGCGGTTTTAAAATGGATCAGCGGATATCTGAAATAGAAAGTCAACGTATCTATATTATGTAGATATACATAGTGGTATCATATGAAGGGGATGTTATTATTTTATATCTAACCAATTCGATGAATTACTCCTAATAGTTCACATCATAATAGTGCTAGTTGATGAGAGTGACTTCGGGAGCAAAACAAAAAAAAGTAAAATCAAATTCATTTGGCTTATTCCCTTCTCTCAATTCCAATAGGGTGCAACTGGATCTAGTATGAACTATCGATCAGAACGTATATGGGTAGAACTTATAACGGGGTCTCGAAAAACAAGTAATTTCTGCTGGGCCTGTATCCTTTTTTTAGGTTCACTAGGGTTCTTATTGGTTGGAACTTCCAGTTATCTTGGTAGGAATCTGATATCCTTATTCCCGTCTCAGCAAATAATTTTTTTTCCACAAGGAATCGTGATGTCTTTCTATGGGATCGGGGGTCTGTTCATTAGTTCCTATTTGTGGTGCACAATTTCGTGGAATGTAGGTAGTGGTTATGATAGATTCGATAGAAAAGAAGGAATAGTGTGTATTTTTCGTTGGGGATTTCCTGGAATAAATCGTCGCATCTTCCTTCGATTACTTATGAGAGATATCCAATCGATCAGAATAGAAGTTAAAGAGGGTCTTTATCCTCGACGTGTCCTTTATATGGAAATCAGAGGCCAGGGCGCCATTCCCTTGACTCGTACTGATGAGAATTTTACTCCACGAGAAATTGAACAAAAAGCTGCGGAATTGGCCTATTTCTTGCGTGTGCCAATTGAAGTATTTTGAAATGAACTGAAAGAATGAATCCTTTCTCAGTATGAGAGAAGGAACCCCCTTATTTAATATAACTGAAGTTTCTTCGGAACGTTCATTCGAGCAAAACATGTTAGATTCTATTTACCCCGTTCCGTTGGTAATCCTTCCGTGGCCATAGACCATAGAATAAAGCAGGCGGACGTATACGGAACAACCATAATAAGAAGCAATTTTGGTCGACCAAAACTATTTTTGATGCATATAGAACTCAATTCTACTAGTAACAAGTCTAATAAGTATGTATTCATCACACATATCAGAGCACTTCGGAATACAGTACATAATTTCTTCCCTTTATTAGGGCCAATACTTTGAATTGATACATTCGATACAGATGTATCATATCTCGTTAATTATCTTTCTTTTGTCAATCGATGTTTCTTTTTTGATCTTAGCTCTTTGATGACCAAACGCTTAGATTTTTCATAACTATCTCTCTCGTTTTGCCACCCATTTCGGATTTCATTATTAATATTCTTCAGATTAATATTCTTCAGAAATATCCCTTCAATTATTCCTGGGTTGAGGGTAGCCAGTGAAATATTTCGAAAAAAAAAAAAAAATAATTGAGGGGAGTTCTTTCGTCTAGAAATCCAAATAATATTCATTATTTCAAGTGGTTCTTTTGGGCATTCATCGAAAGAACAAATGAGGATATAATTGGTGCGAATTTGACCAACTGAGATATCTGGGAAAAATATTTGATTATTTCTTCATTCGAAACGGACCCTTATTCTATTTCTATATTCTTTTTAGATCCAAGGACTAAACAATTCAAAAAAAAAAAAGGAATAGATCCATAGGTTCCATACCTTGTTATAGAACTCATGCTTCATAGAAATATCGGATCAGATAGAGTCGGCGAATGAAGCGGGTTCATTAACAATTCACAGATTCAAAGTGTCAAAAAAGAAAGCATTGACTCCCCTCCCATATCTTGCATCTATAGTCTTTTTGCCCTGGTGGATCTCTCTCTCATTTAATAAAAGCCTGGAACCTTGGGTTACTAATTGGTGGAATACCGGACAATCCGAAACTTTTTTGAATGATATTCAAGAAAAGAACGTTCTAGAAAGATTTATAGAATTAGAACAACTATTCTTGTTGGATGAAATGATAAAAGAGTACCCGGAGACACAGATACAAAAGCTTCGTATAGGAATCCACAAAGAGACGATACAATTGGTCAAAATGCACAATGAAGATCATATCCACATCATTTTGCATTTCTCGACAAATATAATCTGTTTTGCTATTCTAAGTGGTTATTCTATTCTGGGTAATGAAGAACTTGTCATTCTGAATTCGTGGGTTCAGGAATTCCTCTATAGCTTAAGCGACACAATAAAGGCTTTTTCTATTCTTTTATTAACTGATTTATGTATCGGATTCCACTCACCCCGTGGTTGGGAAATAATGATTGGTTCGGTCTACAAAGATTTTGGATTTGCTCATAACGATCAAATTATATCTGGTCTTGTTTCCACTTTTCCAGTCATTCTAGATACAATTTTGAAATATTGGATCTTCCATTATTTAAATCGTGTATCTCCTTCACTTGTAGTGATTTATCATTCAATGAATGAATGAAGAACTCATTTGATCTGCTGATATCAATCAAATCATGATGCTACTTCGTACATAAACAAACCATTTTGAAGCTTACTCACTCTTTATACTTCTACCCACCCAGGGGATTCCTCCTATATTTCAGTACAATTATTCCAGTACAATGGCAGAATCGTGGATAGGGAACTATACTAGCTACCTACCTAATTTATTGTAGAAATTTCCGGGATCAATGATTGGACCATGCAAAATAGAAATACCTTTTCTTGGGTAAAGGAAGAGATGACTCGATTCATTTCCGTATTGATCATGATATATGTAATAACGCGGACATCTATTTCAAACGCATATCCCATTTTTGCGCAGCAGGGTTATGAAAATCCACGAGAAGCAACTGGGCGTATTGTATGTGCCAATTGCCATTTAGCTAATAAGCCCGTGGATATTGAGGTTCCACAAGCTGTGCTGCCTGATACTGTATTTGAAGCAGTTGTTCGAATCCCTTATGATATGCAACTGAAACAAGTTCTTGCTAATGGTAAAAAGGGGGCTTTGAATGTAGGGGCTGTCCTTATTTTACCCGAGGGATTCGAATTAGCTCCCCCCGATCGTATTTCTCCCGAGCTGAAAGAAAAGGTGGGCAATCTGTCTTTTCAGAGTTATCGCCCCACTAAAAGAAATATTCTTGTGGTGGGTCCTGTTCCTGGTCAGAAATATAGTGAAATCGTCTTTCCCGTTCTTTCTCCGGACCCTTCTACTAAGAAAGACGTTCACTTCTTAAAATATCCCATATACGTAGGCGGGAACAGGGGAAGGGGTCAGATTTATCCCGATGGGAGCAAGAGTAACA